CTCTAACCTCGGCTCTATTTATTGGTCTGAGTAAGATAGGACTTATTTGAAATTAATTGAATGAATAATTGAATAATTCATAAAAAGAAATCCTTCTGTGGTATTCCATATATTTGGTAGTTCCTTACCGTGTTAATTCCCAATTATTGGGAATTGAGATTCCTAAGCAATACGAATTAATAGTAATATTTCGGGATAGATATTACCTCCCCTTTTCCCTTTTCAAATAAATTAAATTGAAATGATTGAAGTTTTTCTATTTGGAATTGTCTTAGGTCTAATTCCTATTACTTTGGCTGGATTATTCGTAACCGCATATTTACAATACAGGCGTGGTGATCAGTTGGACCTTTGATTAATATTAATTCACATCTCTTTTTTTAACTGACCTCCTCCTTTCTTTAATTTCATTTTTTTGGGGGGGTCAAAGGTCAAATTCAGATTGCTGTATTTCATATTTCAGTTCAGTGGAATTTTCGATCTAACAAGACAAGAGCAGAATCACGCTCTGTAGGATTTGAACCTACGACATTGGGTTTTGGAGACCCACGTTCTACCGAACTGAACTAAGAGCGCTTTCTTACCACAACGGAAAAGACTGTAAAGAAGGGGATTCTTTTTTTTATATAGTATAGAACCCCCAAAAAAATTTCAACCCCAATAAATACTTCTTGCATATGTATACTATCATAAAATTGAAAATTATGTATTATGTATGTCCAAATTGAATCGCTCTAAAATGTATCTCAGGTTACTGCTTCGAGGAGCAATAATAGGTAGGGATGACAGGATTTGAACCCGTGACATTTTGTACCCAAAACAAACGCGCTACCAAGCTGCGCTACATCCCTTTTAACTGGTCTACAGTATCATTGTAGAAAATCCCGGTCTTGTTTTCCACATCCTTATTTTATTTCCATTTCCTTCCTTTCTATGCAAAATGTATCTTGCTATTTCTTCCTCTTGGTCTCATATCATATAACATATAATAATAAATTAATATTTTTCTCGGGAATTCTCAGGCGCAAAGGGACCTGTTTTTTTGCTTTAAGAAAAAGAAAATATTCTCTACCGAATCATTGCGCATGTCAAGTTGAATTGGGGATTCCACACACAAATACAAAAATACAAGTGGTCTTTAAATATATATACATCTCTTACCATAATGTATTACAATATGGAATATAAAAAAAAGAAGGAGGATTCTCAATGCGAGATTTTAAAACATATCTTTCCGTGGCACCGGTACTAAGTACTCTCTGGTTCGGGTCTTTAGCAGGTTTATTGATAGAAATCAATCGTTTCTTCCCAGATGCGTTGACATTTCCTTTTTTTTCATTCTAGTTATTGATATGGAAAGGGGTGAAGAAGATTAGAGATAGAGTCAAATATTTGTGACTAATCTCTCTTTCCCGTCTTTTTTTTTTTCGAATTAGATAGATTGAATACGGGGGTAAAGAGAAAGAAAAAAGTGGATTCAACCTCAGTTAAATTCGGGTTAAGGCTCCAATTTAATTAAGAATAAAATTAATAATAGAGTTAAAAGAAAACAAAAGGGAAATGTGACTAGAATAAGAGTATCATGCAATACAAGATACTTAAATGAAATACTGTACTGCGATTAGAAATCGCTTTCGAAATTGTTGTATTACTTATTATTTACTATATTAATTGCAACAAAATCTTTATTTCATAATTTGATTTTGAGTTGTTAGCCACTTCTATTTTTTCGTCCCTTTTCCTTTCTTCTTATTTGCGTCGGATCGGGAAATAGAAACGTTGGGTGAATCAAAAACCCAAAGGAGGTTCATGGCCAAGGGTAAAGACGTTCGAGTAAGGGTTATTTTGGAATGTACCGGTTGTGTTCGAAACGGTCTTAATAAGGAATCAACGGGTATTTCCAGATATATTACTCAAAAGAATCGACACAATACACCTAGTCGATTGGAGTTGAGAAAATTCTGTCCGTATTGTTTCAAACATACAATTCATGGGGAGATAAAGAAATAGATATAGATCGAACCGAGTGCTTGGGTGTCACCCTTTCAAGGAACATGAAAAAAATTTCGATATATATTTCTATTATTTCATATATTGAAATAAAAACAACTAAATAAATATAGACAAACCCAATCCTATGAATTTCTTCTATAATTTTTTTTGATTTGATCGAAATAGTATTTTAGGGATAAGGAATAAACAAATTATGGATAAATCCAAGCGACTCTTTCTTAAATCCAAGCGATCTTTTCGTAGGCGTTTGCCCCCGATCCAATCGGGGGATCGAATTGATTATAGAAACATGAGTTTAATTAGTCGATTTATTAGTGAACAAGGAAAAATATTATCTAGACGGGTGAATAGATTAACCTTAAAAGAACAACGATTAATTACTATTGCTATAAAACAAGCTCGTATTTTATCTTCGTTACCTTTTCTTAATAATGAGAAACAATTTGAAAGAAGGGAGTCAACCACCAGAACTCCTGGTTTTAGGAACAGAAAAAAATAGGCTTACTTTTCAATTGAATCAAAATTCTAATCCGAACTCAAAAACAGATGGACGTTTTGTTCAAAAAATCCGAGAATCATTCGTGTCGTAAGAAAAAAAAGAATCGGGTAAGAGGAATAATTTTAAGAGGAATAATTTTTTTTATCGGGCGTGTTCGCTCATTTTGACGACTTTATCATATTATCAGATTTTATCATACTAATTTCTACTCTACCTTCCCGGAGTTCATTCTCCAGAGAATTCCATTTCAAAGAGTTTGGCGGATTCCTCCCAATCCCCTTATTTTATGATCTCGTTGGAAATCATATAAAGACAACTCCTATTTGATATAGCTATTTGTGCAAGGATTTTACGATTAAGAAGCAACTGCCCCTTATACAGATTGTGTATTAATCTACTATAAATATAGGATGCCCCCGCCCCGCGAATTACTGCATTTATTCGAGTGATCCACAAACGACGAAAATCCCTTTTTTTCCTATCTCTATCACGATGCGCCGAAACCAAAGCTCTTATTTTCTGTTGAATAATTGTTCGAGTAAGTCTTGAATGAGCTCCGCGAAAACTTGATGCAAATAAACGCATTTTTGTTCTACGTCTCCGAGCTATATATCCTCGTCTAATTCTGGTCATTGAGTAAATGAAACTTTAATGAATAACTAATTGATTTCCTTTCTTTCAGTTATTCTTTTCCCCCTTCCTAGTCTATTAATAACAAAACGGATTCTTCCAATTTATAAAATAAAAATTCCAATGGCTTTTGCTACTATAACCTTCCCTACCACGCTTTTTTCCTTTTTTCTAGGCATTGGAAAAATAAAAATAGAAATAGCTAAAGAAATTGTGGGTTCCATCGTCTCTATGGTTACTTCTTAAACGGTGAGGTCTTCTCTATACACCGGAGCCCTTTCCTTCATTTTATTGGTAACTTGTACAGTTACCACTCTTTGGCTCTACCCATGAATTTTCCAGTAATTTGTCTTTCATAATGAGATATACCTTATACAGTAACGGTATTTAATTATGAAGATTGGGTGGGTAGCTGACCTTGTGAGTCCGTTCTTCTAAACATAATATTTCTACTTTTTTAAATAGGATTTCCCCCGCTTAATGGGTAACTATTTGTTACCAATGGGGAATTCTTTCTCATCTTAAATTGAAAATTCAGGTGATTTAATTTGCACCAATTGAAACCATAAATTTCATACACAATAGAAAGATATGATAGATCCATCTTTTTTAGATAGTGAATGGAGTTCTTCCATTCTATCCGATTCACCGGTACTGATCATTGATACTGGAAAAATTGTTTTTTCTTTTGTTTTGTCTCAGCCCACGATTTAAACGAGTCGCACATACACCCTCGTACATGTTCCTCGACGCTGAGGGCATCCCCCAAGAGCGGGGGATTTCGTGACGTTTCTGATTGGCTGTCTTGGGTTTCTAATAAGTTGTTTAATAGTTGGCATGCTGAATTATACATTATGGGCTGGTTTAGATTGATCCTAACCGGATGATTATGAGTTTATTCGATTTCAATATATTAATAGAATATTAAACCTTTAATTAAGTAATTAAGAAGTAAGAAGATAAAATCTTAAATCATATATTTGCACGAAATCACTGCTATTTTTTATCCAACCGCTACAAAATCAACAATTCCATGAGCTTGGGCTTCTGTTGCTGACATAAAAGTATCCCTTTCCATGTCTTCGGATACAGCCCATAAGGGCTTGCCTGTTCTTTGTACATAAACCCTTGTAAGGATTTCGCGCAGTTTCAGTAGTTCTTCCGCTTCCAGGATAAGTTCGGACGTTTGTGCCTCATAAAAACCGGCAGCAGGTTGATGGATCATTACCCTGATCATATAATATAACACAATCAAAGGTTCCTGTATCTCGCACGAGGAGGCAAGGCGAAGAGATAAAGAATAAAATAAGAAAAAGATAGAAAACCGTACGGGCATTTTTTTCACATTGCATACGGCTCCACAATGGAATTTTTTTACCTTTCATCGAAGAAAGAGAAAATGTGGGATCCATTATACCCAGATCGGTAAATGATCCAATTACCACCCTTCTTTTTTTTTTCGGAGGAGTTCAAAAATACTATGATGGCCCCGTTGCTTTAATATATTTATTTTGTCTGTGATTCAGCAATCCCAAAGTTTCTTTTTTTTTTATTTTCGTACTCTTTCATAACATAAATGTTGTTAATAACCTGCCGGTGTGAAAAAAGTTTGTGACGCTGAAATTGACCTACGATAGGTAAGATAAAATAGGAAATACCCTTCCTTTATCTCATACTACTCTTTCGATACATAATCTAATATTTTGAAAAACAATAAAAAATTTGCATATCAAATTCGAAGTGCCATGCTAATATTACTTAATATTAATAATTCATATGGCGAAGGCATAGTCTTCTTTTTTCTCTTAAATAAAAAACCCATTGGCGCCAAGCGTGAGGGAATGCTAGACGTTTGGTAATTGCTCCTCCGACCAGGATAAAAGACCCCATTGAGGCGGCCAATCCCATGCATATTGTCTGTATATCTGGTCGCACAAATTGCATAGTATCATAAATGGCTATTCCAGGTATTACCCATCCGCCGGGAGAGTTTATAAGCAAATACAGATCCTTGGTATCACTCTCCGAACTGAGATATACAAAAAGACCAATAAGTTGATTCGAAACATTGCTATCAATCGCTTGGCCTAAAAAAATTAATCTTTCTCGATAAAGTCGGTTGATTCGGATAAAATTGTATCCCTTAGGAGCCGTACGGGCACCTTTTGATGCATACGGTTCAACAAAACTAAAACTTGCGAAAAAAAAAATCAATGTGTAGCTTCCAGCCCTCTTTCTTTTTTTATAGCGGACTCCTTCTAATGAAGGAAGGGGCTTCTCTTTCATTTTTGAAGAACGATGCGTTTGGCCGGTTTTCCTATAATATATAATATTAGAATATAAAAAACAGTTTTATCGCACTAACTTTTCATTGATGTATTTTTTCATCGAGATCCAATCCAAAAATCACGATGCCATTTTCTTGTTCCTGAATGGGCTTCTTCCATTTTTTTAGGTTTCTGCTCTACTCCGAGTAAGGATCTGCCCGATTTTGATTTGCACATATAGGACAAATGACCCCAATACCACGTCTTTGTTTTTTTTTTTCATTTTTTCTCAATTTTGCAATTCATTTCTTTTATGTCTTCCGCCAAATATTCGACGTATCCATTATATTTATTATTCGATTGATTAACTGTTTGGGATCAGCGCTATTTAATAATTTCTTTCTAAATAGGATTGTTTATGATATCTATAAGTCCTAATAATAGATATATTACCAATTGGGTTTTTCTAAACGGAGCCTGGATACTTAATTTTATTGGTCCAGCCAAGTCGACCATAAATTATTTGAATTGCTAATATTAATCTGGATACCTCTTCACAAAACGGATCTAATTCCATTTCATTGCACTTCACGTTACAAATTTTTGATGATTCAATCGCTTTTTTTGGGGGCGAAAGAGAGGATATCTCGATCGGGGGAGAGAATGGGGAAATCCCATATGACCCAATATATCTGACAGGGCGCACTATATGTCAATCCAAGTTGGATTTCGCTCTCCGGGAGTTCGAAAAGGAACTTTTGGAACACCAATAGGCATAAACTGAAAGAAAAAAGAATTAAGTACTCTATTTCACTTTGATGTGGAAACGTAATAATGGTTTTATTATTTTAATAATATTAGCTTTATCGTCATATTTTCTACATAGATAGAATAAGTTCATAAAATAAAGGAAAACAAAGAAAATTTTTACGAATAGGTACTTTGAATGATGACTAAATATGGATGCATGCGCTCTTCGAAAAGGGAATAAACCCCCATTGCGTATTGGTACTTATCGAGTATAGAATAGATCTGCTTCTCTTTTTTCCTATGAACCAAATTGTTCCATTTTTACTAAAAGAATAGAACAAATAGTAACCCTTTTTCCGAGATAATCCACTGAAAAAAAAAGGGGGGTCCATAGCATAGTTTTTTCAATGCAATAAAGTTACATAGTGTCTATTTTTTGTTGATAAAGGGGTATTACCATGGGTTTGCCTTGGTATCGTGTTCATACTGTCGTATTGAATGATCCCGGTCGTTTGCTTTCTGTTCATATAATGCATACAGCTCTGGTTGCTGGTTGGGCCGGTTCAATGGCTCTATATGAATTAGCAGTTTTTGATCCCTCCGACCCTGTTCTCGATCCAATGTGGAGACAAGGTATGTTCGTTATACCCTTCATGACTCGTTTAGGAATAACCAATTCATGGGGCGGTTGGAGTATTACAGGAGGGACGATAACGAATCCGGGGGTTTGGAGTTACGAAGGTGTAGCCGGGGCGCATATTGTGTTCTCTGGCTTGTGCTTCTTGGCAGCTATCTGGCATTGGGTGTATTGGGATCTAGAAATATTTGGTGATGAACGCACAGGAAAACCTTCTTTGGATTTGCCTAAGATCTTTGGAATTCATTTATTTCTCTCAGGAGTGGCTTGCTTTGGCTTTGGCGCATTTCATGTAACAGGATTGTATGGTCCTGGAATATGGGTGTCCGACCCATATGGACTAACTGGAAAGGTACAATCTGTAAATCCCGCGTGGGGTGTGGAAGGTTTTGATCCCTTTGTTCCAGGAGGAATAGCCTCTCATCATATTGCAGCAGGGACATTGGGCATATTAGCAGGCTTATTCCATCTTAGTGTCCGCCCGCCCCAACGTCTATATAAAGGATTACGTATGGGCAATATTGAAACCGTTCTTTCCAGCAGTATCGCTGCTGTCTTTTTTGCAGCTTTTGTTGTTGCTGGAACTATGTGGTATGGTTCAGCAACTACTCCTATCGAATTATTTGGTCCCACCCGTTATCAATGGGATCAGGGATACTTTCAGCAAGAAATATATCGAAGAGTTAGCGCTGGACTAGCCGAAAATCAAAGTTTATCAGAGGCTTGGTCTAAAATTCCTGAAAAATTAACTTTTTATGATTACATCGGAAATAATCCAGCGAAAGGGGGATTATTCAGAGCGGGTTCAATGGATAACGGAGATGGAATAGCTGTCGGGTGGTTAGGACATCCTGTCTTTAGAGATAAAGAAGGGCGTGAACTTTTTGTACGTCGCATGCCTACTTTTTTTGAAACATTTCCAGTTGTTTTGGTAGACGGAGATGGAATTGTTAGAGCCGATGTTCCCTTTAGAAGGGCAGAATCGAAGTATAGTGTCGAACAAGTAGGCGTAACCGTTGAGTTCTATGGTGGCGAACTGAACGGAGTGAGTTATAGTGATCCTGCGACTGTGAAAAAATATGCTAGACGTGCCCAATTGGGTGAAATTTTTGAATTAGATCGTGCTACTTTGAAATCCGATGGTGTTTTTCGTAGCAGTCCAAGAGGTTGGTTTACTTTTGGACATGCTTCCTTTGCTCTGCTCTTCTTCTTCGGGCACATTTGGCATGGTGCTAGAACCTTATTCAGAGATGTTTTTGCTGGTATTGACCCAGATTTGGATGCTCAAGTGGAATTTGGAGCATTCCAAAAACTTGGAGATCCAACTACAAGAAGACAAGTAGTCTGATGCAGCATTGCTCTGTTATTTTTCGCTTCTCACTTCTATTTTCTCTTTGTGATTTTACATAGGATACTGAAAAAGTCTGGATTTAAATCTCCGCCCTTTCGCCTTTTCTTTGATTTTTTTTTCTTTAATCGGGGAGATGATCCCCAATAAACAGGTATGGAAGCTATAATTGTAAACCGCGATCACATTTATGGAAGCATTGGTTTATACATTCCTCTTAGTCTCGACTCTAGGGATCATTTTTTTCGCTATCTTTTTTCGCGAACCGCCTAAAGTTCCAACTAAAAAATGAAATGATTTTTCATTATCTGAATTGAAGTAATGAGCCTCCCAACATTTGGAGGCTCATTACTTCAACTAGTCCCCGTGCTCTTCGAACGGGTCTCTTAGTTGTTGAGAGGGTTGCCCAAAAGCAGTATATAAGGCATACCCAGTAAAACTTACAAGTAATCCAGATATAGAGATGGCGACTAGGGTTGCTGTTTCCATTATTATATAATTTCAAGACCACAATGGATCTATGATAAGATTGTTTATTTACAACGGAATGGTATACAAAGTCAACAGATCTCAATGAATACAAAATAGGATTTATGGCTGCACAAACTGTTGAGGGTAGTTCTAGATCTGGTCCAAGACGGACGTCTGTAGGGGCTTTATTGAAACCATTGAATTCGGAATATGGTAAAGTAGCTCCTGGATGGGGAACTACTCCTTTGATGGGTGTCGCAATGGCTCTATTTGCGGTATTCCTATCTATTATTTTGGAGATTTATAATTCTTCCGTTTTACTGGACGGAATTTCACTGAATTAGATTTAATTAGATTTATAAGAACCCTAGCTTTTAAATAAAAATACAAAAAACGATGCATTTAGGCCTCGGCTTTTTATTTTAGCTTATTCTTTTTTGGTAGTTCGACCGCGAAATTTTTGTGTTTCTGTATTTCCGGAATATGAGTGTGTGACTTGTTATAATTGATCCTATTGAGAGTACAGAAAGTGGGTCTGTCGTCTTGATAGAGATGGTTTTACCCCGTCGGATATTCATTCTAGTATCTGGAGCACGGAATATATGAAATATATCACGAAGTATTTGAACTATGATTCATACTTAATATTCAGACCTCGTGGCCGGATTCCTCAAATTTTTCAAAAGAAAAAAGTTTTCAATTGAAAGAGTTTTCTTCTTTCAAATTCCCGTTTCTGCTTTGATTTTGCTCAAAGAACAAACTTTTCTTTCTAGTTTTAGTCATTATATCGATTCTACTCGTTGAATAAATGATGATCCAATGGTTCTTACTCAGGGAATCCTTGACTTAGCTTGAAGGTTTTATTGAATCATCGTGGTTCTAGTATTAATTTAAGGTTTCAATTGATTCCTAGGGTCTTAACAAGAAAATTCCTATCAATAATAAAGAAAACAAAAGTAAAGCTACATTCCATACAAATTAAAATAACAGATGAAAGAAAAAAATAGGGAAATAGAAGATTCAAGAGGCCTGGAACGATCAACAGAAAGACAAGTGAGCCTACTTGATTTTTTGACATTCTAATTATAACAAAAAAAAAGAGCTTTCTTACTTTTACTCTTTCGTATTTTTAGCGAAAATGGAATCAAAAGATTAAGAAGTTTCCAATTTTCTATTCCATACCTCTTTTAACCTGTTTTTTTGTTTGAGCTGTACGAGATGAAATTCTCATATACGGTTCTCAGAGGGGGAGTCCCCTTGGTTTACCTATCTCAATAAAGTCTACGATTGGTTCGAAGAGCGTCTCGAGATTCAGGCGATTGCAGATGATATAACTAGTAAATACGTTCCTCCTCATGTCAACATATTTTATTGTCTAGGAGGAA